ATTGTATTAATAGCCAATAGACGAAAAGAAATCAATCGATTCTGTACTCTATATATGTATTCTTTATCCCTACGAAATACCAAACAAACTAGAACGATCCGAAAAGGAATATAATGAAATTCTTTGATTGGTTCTTCCTCGAAGAATGTTATTTGACTAATGGACCAAGATGAATTCAAACAAAGGAGAAAAAAATTTAAACTAATAAAAAAAATTTTTCTTCTTTTATTCGAAACGCCCCGTGATCTTCAACCAATTATGCGCTTCAATATAATTTCCAGGAGTAAGTGTTATAGCCTGTTTCCAATACTCAGCGGCTTGATCGAACCAAGCCTCCGCAATTTCAGAATCCCCCTGTTGAATGGCCTGTTCTCCCCGGTCGGAATAGGAATATGTGGGTCGATTCCTTCCCTTAGAACCGTACTTGAGAGTTTCCTACCTCATACGGCTCCGCAGTGAATTCTTTTGGTGTCGTTAAACTGAATGAGATTTCTTATAGATCTATATAACACTGTTCAGGGGAACCAAAAGAGGTTAATCACATGAGTTTCAAACTTTCCTTTTGATTTAATTAACAATCAGTTTCAGTTTTATCTTTTCTCCTACCTGCAGAAAAAAGCATAGGTATTTACTTCTAGCCGTCGTATTTTCCGCAAGGTAACTATCTCGGTTTCATATTGAAAGTTCTATAGAATCTTTGAAAAAGGCTTTACTTCATAAACATAAGTAATAAAGAAAAGACTTACTGTCTTTGGGATTTGATCCTACACCGCCGCTTAATACCTTAGTCTTAGTGGATCGACTCTATTACAGAAGTTAATTCCTAACTTTTCTCTATTTTATATGTAGACATAAGTAAGCAGTTCTTTTCTTAATGTATTGGCAAAAAACCTCATTAATTGATCTTTACGGTGCTTCCTCTCTATTAATTAGATCCTTTTTTTATCCATAGACATAGAAAAAAGTATCTAGGCATGTTTTGACTTCTATTAATATGATAATATGAAGTTTCTTTCTTTGCTACAGCTCAAAGAAATCATCGTTTTCGACGATGCATTTGTAGCGAGCCTTGTTTTCGTATTTACTAGCAGATTTTGTTTTTGTCTTCCCTTTTCTTTCTATAGTGGAGATAGCCGCACGTAATGACAGATCACTGCCATATTATTAAAAGCTTGTGGTAAGAATGGGTTTCGTTCAAGTGCCCTAAAATAATATTCTAAAGCTTTCGTATGTTCTCCATTACTTGTGTGAATAAGGCCTATATTATAGAGTATATAACTTCGATCGTAGGGATCGATTTCTAGTCGCATAGCTTCGTAATAATTCTGTAAAGCTTCCGCATAATTTCCTTCGGATTGAGCTGACATCCGTTACGGTCGTTATTCGATTCAAATCAAAGAATCTCCGTTCCAGAACCGTACGTGAAATTTTCACCTCATACGGCTCCTCCCTTAATATACATAATGAAAATAAAAAATACTATGGAATAATCAAAAAGGGTTAAAACATTCTCATTATGAACTCAGCGGGGCTAGTGTTTTTACAAAAATCTCTAGCCAACCTTCTTGCGCAAGAGCTTTTACTAGAATCGCGTGTCGTCGTACTAAATAGAAAAGATAACTCCAACAATTCCTTTGTCCTCAACGCCTCCTAATTTCCAGGAAATAGTCACTTCAACAGTCTTCGATGGTTATATGGGTATCCAAAGTACGAACGAGATGGATGTTTGTTGTCCCAACCATTCTTGTTAGTCCCAATCCAGATAAGATACGAAAAGAAAGGGAGTAGGTAAGTAATTTTTAACAAAGCTTTCGTGTTGTTGATTGCTAAGTGTAGTGTTTCTTCCCCTATGCCGCCTATTGGTACTATATTACTAGGAAGTAGGATTGACCTGTAATACAAAACACAAAGGTTACGCCTTTCGCTCAATACTAAAATCGATAACTGAAACATAGTATCTGAGGTTGCATCAATCGGGGATACACGACAGAAGGGATTGTTCTATTTCGAAACTTCACCTTCAACAAGCGTAGGTTTCTTTTTTTCTATAATATGGAAGTAAGAATTTTTGTTCTTTCTATCCCGAATCGTGTGCCGTTCTCCTAAAACTAGGAACAGCAAAAGGAAATGAAATACTAAAGAAAATCAAATCACACCATCTCTGTAATAAGTAAATGCCTCTTTTTCTCCTGAAGTTGTCGGAATTATTCGTAATAAGATATTGGCCACAATTGAAAAGGTCTTATCAATAAAATTTCCATTTATACTCGATCTAGGCATAGGTATCAATCCATTCTAAAATTCTTCTCATTCCCCCTTATGGGAAAATGATTACACAAACAAAGGGTTTGTACAGTACAAAATAACATAAAAAGGGATTCATTTCCAAAAATTTCAATAAAGATATATATTTTCTACTACGACTTATACAACTATTTCTTATTTATTGGATTCGTTCACAAGAAAAGACTTGCGAGAAAGAATTTTTTTAGAAAAAATGGTCTATTACTATATCGTTATACTATTAACTATTAGTTTATAGTATTGGTGGGTTGGTCGTAGTCGTACCTAGCCAAACCAAAATCGAATAGTAGAGAATAGTAGATATAGTAATAGAAATATGAACGTAGGAATGGCTCGCTATTTTTTCAGTTTCTGAGTCATAATCAGTGTGTAGGAGAGATGGCCGAGTGGTTGAAGGTGTAGCATTGGAACTGCTATGTAGGCTTTTGTTTACCGAGGGTTCGAATCCCTCTCTTTCCGTATTTTCACCTAAAACCTAATTTAATTTGCCAACATTCCTAACTGTAACAAATAAAACAACAAGAAATACTCTTATTAGAACATAAGAGTTCGATCCTTCTTTCTATTTCTATTTTTGATATATTTCTTCGATTTCGAATTGCTGTGGTACGTAAAATACTGTCAAGAGTGGACTATGATACATCAATAGGAAAGTTCACGATGGGATAGAATATATGATTGGGAGAAATATGTATCAAACCCCCGACTTTAAACCTTAAGTCATTTTACTTTGTCGGAAGAAAGGGGCCAAATTGTCCAAACCCCTTGCTTCGGATTTTTTTAGGGCTAGGTCTGACGAGAATAATATTCTACCACTAGTAATTCATTTATTTTCAAACCGACCCACTTACTATCTATTATTTGATTGACTAATCCTTTATACGGGAATGGTTGAAGAGTCAAATGTTTGGGCAATTCCTCCCGGGGGGATGAATCAAGAGAATTTTGAATTAGAACTCTGGATTTTTGTTCATCCCTGGACATAATAGTATCTTGAGGTTTGCAACGATAACTTGGTATATCTACTATACGGCCATTAACTAAAATATGTCTATGGTTAACTAATTGGCGGGCTCCAGGAATAGTCGGAGCCATACCCAATCGAAAAAGTATGTTATCCAAACGCATTTCAAGTAATTGTAGTAAAACCTGACCTGTTGACCCTTTGGCTTTTCTGGCGATACGGACATATTTAAGTAATTGTCTTTCTGTAATACCATAATGAAAACGCAATTTTTGTTTTTCTTCTAGACGAATACGATATTGAGATCTTTTCCCGGAACGTGATTGGTTTCTAAGATCACTTCCGGCTCTAGGCCTTTTATTAGTTAGTCCAGGTAAAGCCCCTAGACGGCGTATTTTTTTGAAACGAGGCCCTCGGTAACGCGACATAAAGACTCCTTTCTTTATTTCTTTTCTTTAATTTCTATTTATATATATATATATATATTCCATATGACAAAAAAACCTAAGTTAAAACTGAACTAAATGATAAATGAAACGAAATCCCCTGAAGTATTGTATTACAATGAATAATGAAATGGATTGTATATACATCATATACGAACCTTTTTATATATTATATATTTTGTATTATAAGTAAAAAAAAAGAAAAGAAAGAGTTTTTTCGGATTTGTTCGGCCGAGATTGACCCCTCTTCTTTTCCTTTTTCTTTTATTTAGAGTTAGAAGTTTCTATAACATAATAGATCGTTTTGAAGAAGAAAAAGGCACCCTTATTCTTTTCTTTGTTCTTCGATTTCAAAAAAATATATATATATATATTTCTATATAAATAGAATAAATATAGATAGAATATAAAGAATAAAAAGATTGAACAAATACAACTAAAAATAGAGAAAAGCCAGCTATCGGAATCGAACCGATGACCATCGCATTACAAATGCGATGCTCTAACCTCTGAGCTAAGCGGGCTCACATAAATTCTACATGCACTGGAATTAAATAAACTATATTTTATTTTAGGCTTATTCATTTTTATTCTTTTATGATACGAATTTCAAATAACTATTTGAAATAAAAAAAATAGAAATATTGAATTTAGTTTATTTCTCTCTATGTATATTCTATTTTGTGTCTAGAACAAGTCGATTTAGAAATTCTATGAAATTCGATTTCTCTTTTTAATTTAGTAGAGCTATGAATTTTCAAATTCATTTCAAAATCGAAATACAAAAATTAGAATCGATAAAGATTAACTTTGAATCTTAATAAGCTATTCTTCTGCTTTCATTTATAGACTATCATCAAAAAAAAAGAATCGACCCTTTGAGTATTCAAAATTGTATGGCAAAATCAACGGGGAATAGGATATATATGGTATATATACATCTATATTGAATTGTAGTTACAGAAATGATAGAATCATTTCTGATTAGACCAAAAAAATTCAAATATAGACTTCCGATAGAGATGAAAGAAGATAGACAAAAAATTTTTCGGTTATAGTAATTCATATAAAATCTCATGAATTCGATGGTTCCGACCGAAATGGAAGAAAAAAAAGAAAGGGGAAGGACATCACCCTGAGATCCTAATCTTAAAAAAATCTTCAAAAAAAGGGGGATATGGCGAAATCGGTAGACGCTACGGACTTAATTGGCTTGAGCCTTAGTATGGAGACCTACTAAGTGAAAACTTTCAAATTCAGAGAAACCCTGGAATTAATAAAAATGG